CCTCAGGTAAAATAAGAACAGCCCCCACATTCAAAGCTCCCTTTTTACCATTAGCAAGAACTTGTTTTAGTTGCATATCATAAGGAATTCGAACAACTGCTTCAAATACAGTATCAGGAAGTACCGCTTGTGGAACCTCAATACCCACGGGCTTATTAGCTAAATGACAATTAGCGCATACAATACGACCAGTTGCTTCGCGCGGATTTTCATAACCCTGCTGTGCAAAAATGGGATATGCATTTGAAATGTATGCCCCAGTTATTATATATATCATGAGCGATACGGAAATGGAGCGAGTAATCTCTTCCTTTATCCAAGAGAGGGTCTTTCTAGTTTGCATGGTCCAGTCGTTGATCCAGAAAATTTCTACAATAAAATTAGGTAGGTCGCTAGGATAGTTCCCTATCCACGATGCTGCTAGTTACTGAAAAATTTTTACTAAAATACTAAAATATAGGAGGAATCCGAATCTCTTGGATGTATAGAAAAAATAAGTGTATAAAAAATAAAGTAAGATTTTGAATATTTTATTTTACTTATGGACAAAATAACAAAATTCTAATTGGATCGGTGGATCATTTTTCAGTCATTCATTGAATGATAAATCACTACAAGTGACGGAGATACACGATTTAAATAACGGAAGATCCAATATTTAAAAATTGTATCGAAAATTACTGGAAAGGTGGAAACAAGTCCAGATATAATTTGATCATTATGAGCAAATCCAAAATCCTTGTAGAAAGAGCTAATCATTAGTTCCCAACCGTGGGGTGAATGGAATCCTATACATAAGTCGGTTAATAAAAGAATAGAAAGGGCTTTTATCGTGTCACTTAAGTTATATATGAATTCTTGAACCCAAGAATTAAGAATAAAAAGTTCTTCATTAACTAAAAAAGAATAACCACTTAGAATAACGAAACAGATTATATTTGTCGAGAAGTGCAAAATCGTATCTATACGATCTGCGTTGTGCATCTTGATCAATTGGATCGTTTCTTTGTGAATTCCGATACGAAACTTTTGTAGATGTGTTTCGGGGTATTCCTTTATCATTTCGTCCAACAGGAAGAGTTCCTCAAATTCTATAAATTTTTCTAGAATACTCTTTTCTTGAATATCATTTAAAAAAGTTTCGGATTTACTAGTATTCCACCAATTAATAATCCAAGATCCCAGACTTTTATTAAATGAAAAAGAGACCCACCAGGGCAAAAATACTATAGACGTAAGATATAGAAGGGGAATGAATGCTTTTTTTTCCATTTTTTCGTCTGTGAATTTTTAATGAATCTGCTTCATTCGTCAACTCTATACGATCTAATATTTCTATCAAGCATAAGTTCTATTTTAATATTAGATATTAGAATTTAGAATAGAAAGCTTCGAACCCGCGAATCTATTCCCTCTTTTTTATTTGTGAGTCAGTGGTTAGTCCTTGAATTTTGTGAATTTACATACGCATAAAAAAAAAGTTCCGTTTTCTAATTTTTCCGTTTTCCGTATATAGTATATATAATATACGTCTTCTTTGGTTCATCAGTATTATGAATAAATTTAAGTTATGTTATAGAAAAAAAAAAAAAAGAGGATTTTTTGGTTTTTTACCTCCTGCTAAGAAAAGTGCTTCGGTTTATTTCAAAATACTTCAATTGGTACACGCAAAAAATAGGCCAATTCCGCTGCTTTTTGCTCAATTTCTCGTGGAGTCAAATTCTCATCAGTACGAGTCAAAGGAATGGCCCCCTGGCCTCTGATTTCCATATAAAGGACACGCCGAGCATAAAAACCCTCTTTAACTTCTATTCTGATAGACTGAATATCTTTCATAAAGAGTCGTAGTAAGATGCGACGATTTTTTCCTGGAAATCCCCAACGAAAAATACACACTATTCCTTCTTTTCTATCGAATCGATCATAACCACTACCTACATTCCACGAAATTGTGCACCACAAATAAGAGCTAATAAACAGACCGGCGAGCCCATAGAAAGACATCACGATCCCTTGTGGAAAAAAAATGATTTGCTGAGACGGGAATAAAGATATCAAATTTCTGTCAAGATAACTGGAAATTCCAATCAATAAAAACCCCAATGAACCTAAAAAAAGTATAATGGCCCAGCAGAAATTACTTATTTTTCGAGACCCCGCTATAAGTTCTATCCATATATGTTCTGATCGCCAACTCATACTAGATCTAGTTGCATTTTATTGGAAGTGGGAGACCGGCCAAAATGAATTTTACTTTACGTTTTTTTGTTTCCGAAGGAACTTTCATCAACTTGCACTATTCTGATGTGAATCTTTCGAAGCAATTCGTTAGATCTAAAAGTAAAATAATAGGAGCCCCCTCATATGATCCCCTATCTACACATACTACACATATATAGCTACATGGGCTTTGCATTTATTTCAGGCATCCGCCCCAATCGCGACTTATTTTCAACAAATAGCTCGTTTACTCATATATCATATTTACGTTTACGCCTGCCCTTTCTTTTCTGTTTGAAAGAAGCCACAAGTTATACCATATTATACTGAATAGATATCTGTGTTATGATCCAAGTCTAAGTCTTGAAAAAAAAATAGATGAAATTTGCCCCCATCAGATCTAAAAAATCTTGTTTTTTTGAACATGAAGAGATAAAGAAGCCATTGCAATTGCCGGAAATACTAAGCCCACTAAAGGCACAAAAATAGAGGGTAAGTTGTTGAGAATTGTCATAGAATGGGCACCTCGATTTAATATTTGTACCTGTTATTTATTTATTGTTATATTAATCTTTTTACCTATTATCGCTATATTATATTGTTAGAAAGATATCTTAAATAGAAGGATCTCTTAAAATTATTAGAATTCCTATATAATTATACTAAGTATATCTAAGTGAGTATATATAAGAAAGTGCAAGGAATATAGAACTAACAAAATGGACTTATTCATTTTTCTACATGAAATACATGTATGATAATCCACTTGTTTGTTATTCTTCTATTATCTTTTTCTTGTCTTATAATTTGAATTTAATAAAGAGTTTCTTCCCCTTATAAATTATTCCAAAATTCGTTATAGTTTATAGTTATAATATAATACGAAAGGAAGAAAAGAACATGAAATTCGTTTTATTTATTATTTAATTTACTACCCTGCCCAATTGAATTTCGCGGAAAAAGAATTCGCTCTTTTATCTTGTTCATAGAGGTTTCCTAATTAGGAATCAGGGATATCGGTAAAAAAAAAAATTATCTGTATGATTCTTTCCATAATTTCCTCTTATGTCACCAAAAAAAATCCATTCTTCGGATTTTTCCTTTGATTCCGATAAATAAATACTTAATAAATACTTATTCTAAATAGTTATTCGCCAGAAAGAAATTAATTTAAGGAATTCAATTTAATTAACTATTAACTTAAGTTAAGGTTCTACTTAAGTTATGATTCAAAGGAAAGAAAGCGTGGAGCTGAAATAACTCACTCAGAACGCCCTTTAACAGATTACGTGGTACGATTGGATCGAATAAGCCCTTATGGAATAAAAATTCAGCCGCTTGTGAACCTTCAGGTACTGTCTTATTCAATGTTTGTTCAATTACTCTTTTACCTGCAAATGCAATGTAGGCGTTAGGTTCAGCAATAATGATATCCCCCAACATACCAAAACTAGCTGTCACCCCACCAGTCGTAGGAGATGTAAGGATTGATACATAAACTAACTTTTTATTCGATTGATAATCATATAAAGCGGAAGAAATTTTAGCCATTTGCATCAAGCTCAAACTTCCTTCTTGCATGCGTGCTCCTCCGGAAGCACACACTAGAATAAGAGGTAAAAATTGATTGGTAGCATACTCGATTAAACGAGTAATTTTCTCGCCTACTACCGATCCCATACTACCCCCCATAAACTGAAAATCCATAACCCCAATTGCTACGGGAATGCCGTTTAGTTGACCTATGCCGGTTTGAATGGCCTCGGTTAATCCTGTCTTTTTTTGATAAGAATCAATACGATCTTTATAAGGTTCCTCCTCTGAATGAAAGTCAATGGGATCCAGAGAGAACATCTCCTCATCCATAGGATCCCAAGTGCCTGGATCAATCGAAAGTTCAATTCTATCTGAACTACTCATTTTCAAATGATATCCACATTGTTCACAAATATTCATTTTTGATTTAAAAAATTTCTTATAATTTAATCCATAACAAATTTCACATTGAACCCACAAATGCTTGTATTTTTGAGTTACGCCGAGATCATTAGAATTTTCTCTTAGAGCGAAATCGCTGCCGTTCGTGCTAGTTCTTAGCCTGGAATTCCCGGTTTCACTACTATTTCTACTTTCACCCAAAATGTAAGTAGAAATGTAACTTTCGCTGTAATTTTCACTACCACTTAAAATAGAACTAGCAATCCCGATTTGAGAACGAAGATAACTGTCAATGCAACTATTGATGTAATTTTTCCAACTATATTTATTATCATACATAGAATAATCATAGTGGGAATCGTCACTCCTAGACCCCTTATTTAAATAACTAGAATTCCAATAACTAGAAAATTCTTTTTCTAATTCACTCAAAAAAGAATGATTATTGTCAATCCCAAAAACTTGATTTTCAATATCAAAATATATGGAATAACCGTCTTTTTTATTATCCCTACCTAAAACTAAAAAAGTGTCATCCACGTTTAAATTCCGAATGTCCCTAACGCCGACTAAATGATCAACATTACTACTGTCACTATGACTCCAATTATAGGTGTTTTTTTCTGTATCATTTAGAATCGGGTCTTCACTTACACTGGTATTTTCAAGAGGACCAAGATTATCCATTGATTTACTTAGCCTACACCTGTATTCTAACTCCACATTGGATAACATCGAATGGAACCAACATTTTTTCATAGAGCTTTCTTGCCGCTATTTACATCAAAATAAATAGATGTATAGTCATTCGATGAAAAATCATTTGAATATTTCATTTCCTC